GGTGCTGACGAATCTCGTCGAAGCGCTGCCGCATTACTTGTCTCGACGCGCGCTATTATGAGGAATCGACGAAGAATCCGACGAAAGAGCAGCGAAGGAAAAGCGTGACGAGCAAATGGGATCATATTCTGACATATGTTAGAGGGTGCAAAATCAATAGGTGCCGGAGCAGCGACAATTGCTTTAGCGGGAGCAGCTGTCGGTATTGGAAACGTCTTCAGTTCCTCGATTCATTCCGTGGCGCGAAATCCCTCATTGGCTAAACAATTATTTGGTTATGCCATTTTGGGATTTGCTCTAACCGAAGCTATTGCATTGTTTGCCCCAATGATGGCCTTTCTGATCTCATTCGTCTTCCGATCGTAAACAAAGCTGTACTCTTTCTTTCTCTTCTCGGCAGAAGAAAAAATGGGAAGATACAGGCCCTGTTTCAGCCATGGAGCAGGGGAAGGGGAGTGGTGAGGTGGGCCCCTTCACATTCTTTAGGAAGGAAGGAAAAGAGAAGTGGAAGTCTTTTGTTCCCGTAAATAGTCCCCGGACGTGGTTTTCCACCGAGAACGCGCCCCCGTTCCGTTGTGAAATTTCTTCATCTTCCGACGATGCAGGTGTAGTCAATCAACGGTATTTGATAGTTTAGCCGCATGCTTGCTATGCCTTTTCAAAACCCTTCTGGGAAGATTTTTCACTTCGTCCGGGGGGGATGGATCTACCATCCCCAACCACGAAGCTGAGGTTATCGGCGTCGGTCTTCTTTCGACGGTGGCAAGGATGAAGCGTCGACTCGGGTAGGAGGACTGCTGACGTCCGCGCGACTTGTCGAAACTAAAGATATGCCGACGGATCTTCCAACAAAGTGTTCACTATATCTTCCTCAAAAACCTATACGACTTCACTTCGACAAGGGTGGTTGACGGTAGGAGAGGAGGTTCCGGGGGGTATACTTCCTAGTGTTTGGAACGCAGGAGGTGCAAGATTTTGATGATGCCGGATAAGGTCCTAGGATTCTTCATTTTTACTATCTTCGCTTGCATCAGAAACATCGCCAGCTCCTTTCTTTCTTTCAATATGCTCTGAGTAGTAGGTCTTTTGGAATGGAAAAAACTCTACAGAATGGCATTGAGGCGAGGCTATTCTGTAGATCCTTCAGGTACTTTGGCAGATTTCCGACTTTCCGTCCAGTTCAGCTGCTTATGCAAGACCGAAGGTGAATGAACTGTCTCTGCCACATACTCTCCATTTACTGGAATTTACTCTCCCAAAGGTCGAGCGTGTTTGTTTTCACTTCCTTTCCTGGTGCCATTTCTCTTACAGAGATCGACGTCGACTTTTTTCTCGGAACTGGTGAAGAGTTGCTATTATTCTTTGACCATGGAGTGAATTCCTCCCTCCTGGTTTTAGCTTTTCTTCAGGACATTTCGCACGAGCGGACCGATTTTACACACTCGAATAAGCTAGAGGAGAGGTAAGCCTGCGTCGGAAATATGGAGTGAATCTCATAGATTTCTTCGACAAAGTCTTCGACAGAATCACAGAAAGAATTTTTCTTTTGAGTGGGTGTGCTAGAGAAGGCTTGTGAAGAAGTAGGATCTTTGTCTTCTCATCATCGAAATGGATCTTTTATTTGTAGAATAGGTGACTGGAGGATGAGGTTCCTCAGAGGATAGAGATTTGTCGACTCTAAAGGAAAGCGAAACCGTCGGAATTGTTTTCCCAACTAAACGACCATTTCTGTTTTGTTTCATCAGAGAATGATTCATCATAAAAAGAGTCGGAACCAGAATACGTCTGGAAACGAATCTTTTGGAAAGTGGCCACAGCAGACCGACGCCCCAAAAGAGGTTGCCGAGCTCAAAGACGCTCTCCAGAGCTGGAAGACGGAGAGGGCAAGCCACTGTCGATGAACGGGGATAAGTGAAAACCTGGATACAGATCGACGAACTCAGGCCAACCTATGCCTTTTCAAAACCCTCACTGCCTTTTCACTTGAGATTTCGTTTTCTGCTTTTCTATAGTTGTGTGTTGTTTAGATCACATGTCGAATGGTGGGTGACAAAGCCTAACTTCGTGAAATGCGGCTCGAGCCGCGAGGTCCCACTGTCTATTGAAAAAAGATTCTCAAACGGCTTTGCTTTCCCTTCAGGTCTATCTTCACTTCCACACAAAAAGAGAAAGAGAAAAACGAATTGCATATATGATTATGGTTTGCTATCTTCCCGAAGATACCAAGCAAGCATAAGCCCAATTGGGCGGTGTGTCACCCGCCGTCGTCTATAGAGATGCTTTTTTTATTTAAGACAAGACTGTGAACTAGCTGGCTTTAGAACAACAAACCTTTCTTTAGAATTTCGTAGATAACCGATCTCGTACTTTCTTAGCTCTTGCTAGTACTTTAGGAAATGAAATTTAGGATCAGCGATAGTCGACCCGGCTTCGGAAGCAAACGAAGCTCCTTTCAAAAGGAGGGTCGCCTAGGAAGAGCGTCGGTATCAATCACCTCGATCGAAAGCCTCTATCTATAGACGTTCTTACCAGCTTCTTTCCTCTGGTCCACTAACCAACGGAGTCATACACCGGTCCAGTCGCGCTAATGTGATACCGTCACGTATCCTCTCCCGCGGCTTTTGTTTCGTTTCATTCTAGCAACTGCTTCGCTTTAGGAGCCATTTGATGTAGAACCACATAGCTTGTCCGAAGCTATGGCATTGATAGGCAGGGCTGGGAGGTACAGCAGGCAAGCTGTTGAATCCTTCGCAAATGTTGCAACTACTGGAGGAAGGCCATTCGAGCGATTATATTGACGACTGACCTCCCGAAGGATGTTACCCTTCCAATCTACGTGTGCACGCTTCCTCATTCTGACGGGCTTCCCATTCCCCCAATAGACGAGACTTATGTTCCCCCGCCATCTCCTGCAATAGTCTTTCTCCCCCGCCTGTCTGACCTACCATGTGCTTGGTTCAGTCTTCTGTCTGGGAGCCCCGGACTTTCGGTACCTATGTCGAATGTGAGGATGAATCCCGGCAGCGTTTTTGGCCGGGAATAAGGCTGGGTAGTAGTCCTGTATTTCCTGAAATAGGTCGGAGGGATGCTGGATTGAAACCAATTCGACAATATACCGAAAAAAAAGACATATCAAAAGACATCGAACTACCTCTTCTAGATGGGCACCTTTCTTTCTCAACACATCTTTCTTTCGTCAGGACAGGGAGTCCCGTCAGCCTCTGTTTTAGGGAGTACTTCCATGGGGGGGGAAGCGTCTTCGTCATTCCGAAAGAGTACGAGAAGCTAGAAAACTCCAAAGGCAATGCGACGAAAAGGGTCTGACGGAGCGACGGTGCAGGAAAGCAAGTCCTCGGTCGTAAGAAGAGCTTTTATGTGCTGACTTTTTCGTCACTTTCCATGGACTGACGGTTTAGGTATTTGGTAAAATCCGAGTCGACAGAACTAGAACTGTAACTCCAGTAAAGGGTCAGCTAAGCCAGTACCGACGTGTCCCAAGCCTTCCCCAAGTCAGTACAGAGCCAGTAGCAGTACCTGTAGCAAGCCTAGACCTGACGGTGACGGGGCAAATTCTCTCAAAAGCGACGGTGGGATTGTCCCGGCACAAGCGATAATGAAATGAGATGACGTGTCTTTTAGGGCAACCGATCGATCCGATCACAGGAAGAGAAGGGAAAGGAGGTCAGCTATCCTAAATGAGTAAAGGGTCGGTCTGACGCATCCGATGACATTTTCGAAGTCCCCGCTTTCCTCAATTGCTCAAAAGGACTGACTCGCTTTGGATGAATGCCCCAGAATCCGTAGTGGTGCCTATGCCTGCTGGTATGCCTAGCCTGCGTCTGATTTGTCGATATTATTGAAATGGAAGGCTTTTTCAATCCCCTATCTCTTTGGTATTGGAAGGCCAACGTTCGTAAGTAAAGGGAAGTGCATGAATCGGTTGAATAAGAGAGTGCCATTGACGAAGGGGACGTCACTGAAGAGGATTCTATCAAAGAGGGGAAGCAAGCCGACGCAATGTGGGCAAGGAAAAGTGAGTGGATCGCCGTATCGAAGCACTTCTTTCTCTACCCGAGTTTACGTCGAATGCCTTTGCTCGTGCGGCCATACCTCTCTCTCTGTCGTGGAGCATCGGAACATAGCCTTTCTCGTTCATCACATAGTGGAATATCGATACCTCTCCGCCGCGGATCATCGGTATATACCGGGTCCCGTCGTTCAATCATCTCGGGAGTGCCATGCCTTTAGTGGAGAGATTGAATTGATTGGAATGGCAAGAGGGACACCAAATGCCTAAACAAGACAAAAACCAACTATATGCTGGAAACACACTTTCCGGTCCTCTCTCTAGCACACGGGGTTGGCCCCGGGGACGAAGCAAATGCAGAGGTCACTTTAGCTTGTTGTACCGGAGTGGTTCATCGTCAAAAGAACAACAATGGGTTGTAGCATTTCCTATTTTGTCGATTTGTCTAGGGGATGCTCTAGTTGCTGCGGGCTGCTCTTAGCTGAATGCCTTGCTTCGCCCTACATCCCGTGGAGACAACGACGGAGAAGATTGACGACAGGAGGGCTTTACGACTTTTCTGTTATTACAGAGACTTCCCTCCCTCACATTTGATTCAATAGCACTGGTAATTCCTCCAACACCATCAACCGCGGATACGATGGATGATTCTATGCCATTCTCATTCCCTTCCGTCGCTTGCTTTCCCTTACCCTATATCCCCTTCCCGCCTCCGCACTACCTCGACGTCCCACAGCGGATTCTGGGCATTCGTCTGTAGCTGTTACTTTGACAACGGTTATTTCATGGAAGGAACGGATATGAACCGAACCAAAAGAAAGAGCTTTTTCTTGAACAGCCGGGCTCACTATCAATTGAATAATCGAAGAGGGATGGGATCCTAGCGTAGAAAAGAGATCCGACGGAAGAGAGCTGACATGATCAATAGTAGTAAAGAACTAGAGATGGTACCACTGACGTCGACTGTTGATGATGAAAAAGACGCTGTTTATGAAACGTGTCCGATGTCGAATGGGTGTCTATGAAGGGCTCTCGACTTTCAACCGTCCCGTCAACAATCATTCCTTTAGTTCCATTCGTTCGCGTCGAAAGCACGAGCTGCGAGAAAAATCTTCGATCGTCGTACTAATCGCCAATCTCGATTCAACTACAAGCCTGCTATTCACTCGATTGAAAGTCGGATCGTCGCCTTCACTCCTACTCCTGACAGTAGACGGAAGAAAACTTCACCTCAGAGCTTCACAAGAGCAATCACAGTCGAAAGAGCAAACTGATTCAACAATCGCTATTCTTTTTCACTGCTAACCGTGCCATGAACAGCGTTCAGAGTCGATTCTGTAACAGGAAAATTCCAGACCGCTACTGCTCTACGCCTTCCCCACAGCTATACCATACGGAATCCGTCTATTGCTCCTATGGGTTCTGCGGAATCGAAACTCCCTTTAGATAGAGAAGACTAAGAAAAAGAAGACTGTCTGTCGCTCGTCCCTTCGGGACAAGCCGACGTAAAGCTTTCCAGCAGTCAAGCCAGATGCGGATTTCATAGCTGCGCTTACTCCTTCAACCCCGAAAAGATCGGATTTGCGCGGAAGCGGATTCGATAGCGCCGTCTTCTTCCTTCACACGACGGCCGTGCCGTCGGAGACGACAGGACCAATGGCAACTGATGAAACAAGAGAAAAAGCTATCGAACCACACGGAATAATTGGCCTGGCCTATCCCGTTCTATATCTCCTACTGCCGACGATGCCAAGCTCAAAGCGTCAAAGGCAAAGATCACATTCCTACTGTCAAGCTAAAGGCGAAAGAAGTGGCGTCAGTACCTAACCTCTTCATAGACACTACCGGCGATCCGACGGATTTAGGTTCGACATCAATCTCTCCTTCGAACTTCGGATTCGTTCGACAGAGAAAGAGGGGGAATTGCTATTTCTTTCTCCTTCTCGCCACGTGAAAGCTGCTAGTCGAACGTCAGCTTTATTACCGTTCCTGACCCATAGCCAATAGGGCACGTCAACTCGGTATATTGAGTTGAGTTGTCTCCCCTCGGGTGTCAAGGTAGAGTGATTAGAGCTTACTTCTTCGTCGAGTTGAAAAGAGCAAAAGGACTGACCTCTTCCCCTAACCCTCGGCTCACCGTGAACTGGGTGACTTTTCACTCCCGTCTAGTTCAGTTCAACCGGAAGACTAAGACGACCTTTCGTACCGTACGTGGGATCTTCTACTTCGAAGACGATAACGAGACCACCATGACGGTGCAAAGCGGCTAGGTCTGGGATCGATCCCATCTAGCAAAGAAAGCAGTCACGCCAGAAAGAAGAAAGTCCAGCTTTCGACGCAGCAAAGCCAGATTCGGATTCTATAGCAGCTCCTATTGACCTCTCCTGGGGTCAAAGAACGGAATGCCTTTCGAGAATCCAGTGAAAGCAGAACGGGAGCGTCAAGGAAAAGGCGTAGAAGCAGGCAAGTGGATGCCCATCTCTGAAGGTCAGTTGGCAAATTCCCATTCTCGTGGGTACGAAAGAAAGTAGGCTATTCATTCGCATCTCTCGACGAAAGAGAGAGCAGTCGCCACCTTCAATCCCGGTAGCTCTAAAGCTTACCGTCGAGCCGTCGATCCACTACAATATTTATATACGAAAGCGCCTTCGACAAATGCCGACATTCGACGAGTCAAAGTCGACGCTTTCGACGCTGCCCGTCATTCCATTCCTTCAACATATGCATATCCCACCCCTGAAGTGACTGCAGGCCTTTGACGAGTACCCCTTCCTCCAACTGCGCTTAGTCCTTCAAACATCTGCGCATCAGATCCGTTCACTTTCTCCCCGACGATCTAAACCAGGTATGGTATGAACTCGATTTAAACGGGGATCAGAGCAAGAATAGCCCTTTGACTTTGATCTCCTGCTTTGAGCCGCTTCCAGTAATGGGAGGACTTGCCTTTGCCCGTCACTCTATGAATGACGGAAATTCCCTGGTGTTCACTCGACGCTCCGGAATCATTGACGCTGTAGGCAAATATCCCTGGGAATGCTTTCATAGTCCCGGGGGGATAACTTTTAATTCAGTAACTGACGCCCCGACGGCGGGAGAAGAAAAAGGAAATAGGGCAACAACTCCTGACTCGAGGGTGAGAATTGGAATCGAATAGATTGAATCAGAAATGAACGTCAGAGAGAGGCAGAATAACCGTTGTTGGAAGAAGGGCTACCAAAAGCTCGTTAGCAAGGCGACGGTTCGGAGCGAGGTTTTAAAGGAAGCAGTCCTTCCGCTGCACGAGCATCGACAAAGAGAGAGTTTAGAGCTCTCCGCCAATCCAATCACCAGAAAGAGCGAAAGAGAGATGAGAAGCAAAATCGACAATTCTATCCAAAATATCCCAGCCCAGAGGGAAAGATATGAGTATCCCGCCTTCTCCACTCCAATGAAATTTCATTTTCGAACTGCACTTATCCTATCATGCATGAACCCAAGCGGAGAAAGTTTCTGCGCGGCTGCTTGCCATGAGCAGCCCAGGAACTCTCGTATTCTCTATAGCGGCCGACGGGAATCCTCCAATCAACCCAATCCTTTTTCAATTGCTTCAGAATTGACTTCCGGACTGAAATGTATTTGATGTTCATTTAATCACTTTCATGACTTCGCATCTTTGATGATGCTATATCACTGCTCGGGCACTGCTTTGCACTGAGCCGCCTATATCAGCTCCAACTACAAACGGAATCTTTTCCTTACAAACCCCATAGGCTGCTTGACATACACTCCGCATCGAATGGAATCTACAGAGTACTTTGATCCTTGACAAATGGAGGCTCATTTTGACAGAGTGGTCAACAATTGTCGAAAGTTTGCTTCGACACGTAAACGAAGACCAAAGAGAACTCTATGTGTAGCGACGTCAGGCCTCTTCCCTCTTCGAATTGCCTCGACGCTCGTGCACGACGGATAGAGAAAGGCGGACACCTGACTGTAATCGCGACTTTCGGCTGCCCGGCATGGTCTTTTAAAAAGACGAAGGCCGCAGGTTGAATACTTTCTGTTGTAGTCGTGACGGTATTGAAGATCCTGTAGACAGGGCTGGGGGGTATGATCAGATGGAGGCAATCCGTTCCTATCAATCATTCGTCAGAAACGTCAAAAAGCAGTGGAGAAAGAATATTCTTTTAAATCCCCTTTTTTTTGTCGAAGGCGTAGAGAGAGAAAAAAATATAGGATCATTTGATAGCCATATCTTCCATTGGAGAAGGAATTGTGGACCAAACAGAGGTAAATGGGACGACGGCGCTTTCTGTATCAGTTTCAGCAGAACGTCAGTCAGAGGGCATCGACATCTCCGACGTGTGGGAGACTATCACGGCCTGACACTTTAGGCAGAAGTGTCAGGCCTGACGTCAGTGAGCGTTAGGCACAGTCGTGGGGACGATTGGGCCAACGTCAGGCTTTCCTGGGACTTACCTTTTGACTTTCGTACCCGCTACGCACCGTCGTTCATGAACCGTTTCTGCTTTCCTTTTCATCTTTCTTTCGAGCTGGTTTTGACGAAAGTCAATTTATGACTGGTGCTCCAAAGGAGCTTTCCTACATACCCGTTTGTACAGGATCGACGTCCGATGTAGTTCGAATAGTACCGGATTCGAGACAGTCGAAGGGCAAAAAGGCTCCCTTTTTTCCAGAAAAAGAAAAAAAAAGGCTGGCTCTCTGAACACGGCATACCCTGAGAGAATGGGAGAATCAGTTCCCCTCCCGTTGAAGTCAAAGTCAGTCCCAGATTGACTGCATGTGCGGTTGATCCTTTTATGCCTAGTTCTCCCTTGCGTAAGAAAAGGGGGCTTCCGTTCGGTATGGGCAATTTTCATCGAAGCAGATCGCCCCACCTTCCTTCGTCATTTAGCTTGGCCCGTCATCATGACCAACTCTAAATAGTCAAAGGTTCACTTTATGGATGTGCGTCTCTTTCTCAGACGAGTGTCGAGGATGAGTCTTCGGCAAAGGAGGAATATGGTATGTCAAGAAAAAATGCAATTCGACAAAACAAAAGTAGGGTGCTTCGAGATATACTCGACGTGAGTAATGACTTCCCAGTAAAGTTGCGTCATAATATGACGTTATCGCTTCGGAATATGTTTATACATATAGACGACGATGAGATGTTGACGAAGGCCCCTTCTTTCTAGTCTGTGCCTATGTGTGAAAACGAGTATGTGAACAGAGCATCTTTCGACACATCGAGATTGGGTTGGTGTTCAGCTCCGCCCCAGACTCTGACAGACTAAAGAGGTATGGGATTCTGGTACTTTTCATTTACGTCGAACAGGTGAGAGGTGACATTGACCAGGCGAAAGTAGCCTATGCGAAGTGAGCGTAGGTAGTTGTAGAAGCGAAAGCAAGCCGAAACTGGCTCGACAGCGTAGAGGCAATCAGTTCATCAATTGATGAAGAAATAAACAGAAAGGAGATGGATTCCGAGGCGACGAACTCGTCTTCCTGGGCTAAACAGAATGAGGAATACCGGTTGTCGAGTTCCAGGAATGTTTGAGTTTAGTCTGGTTGGATAGAACCAGGCTTCAAACGATGAGTCTTCTCTTTACGGTCTCCGACTCTATAGAACCAGAACAATAGACTGATTGATTGTGGTCAGGTCAGAGCCTTTTTGTCGGAGGAGATTTATTGGACTTTCTACCGTACCGTCACGTCAGTCTTCTGCTGGACCTGGATTCTATAAAGTCCCTCGGGGGAGATAGAATCGATTGCAGAAGGAGTTTCCGTCATCTAAAGGAAAAGAATGGGAAATAGACGGTATACGGCATAAGCCGACGCGATAGATATGAGTTGCGGCAGTTCCTCTTTTGGTTGATCCACGTCGGTTCGAACATCGATTTTGAGAAAGTCAACGTCACTCGTCACGTCAATAGAAAGAGACGAAGTCTTTATATGATAAATCGAATGAAGATTGAACAAAACATAGAAAGAAAAAGGAAAGGCCCGAACGAATGTGTCCGTCGGAAAGAAAATGCAGATGAGATTCTCAAAATAATTGACGAGACCAAACATTTGAAAGAATCCAAACCTGTTTTGCACCCTGACCTGTGACGAAGCATTAGACGATGAAAGACCCCGGAAGCAAACACATGTCAGACGCCAATCGTCTATCCCCTCTTTTGCATTATACCCTCTGTGGGATTCTGAAGAAGCTTCTCGAAAGTCAATCTTCAAAGGGATCACCGTCATGCCAAATGTTCTCAAAAGATTGAAAAATCTTCCTTTTTTTTCCTGACATGATGTCAAGCCTACAGAACTGAGAAGCTGCCATCCGGTACGTCAGAAAGACTCCAGAACGCTCTGTCAAGACCATCTCTTGAGATTTGAATTGTCGGAAATGGAATGCAGAAAGATGTTTTGGGAGGAGATCTCTGAATTTCTGGATATTCCATCTCCGACTAAATAAAAACAGAAATAGACCGACGGGAAGAAGGAAGTCCATACTCTATATACCGTACGTCAGAAGCCGAGTTTCATATTTGCGTATCCGGTGTGAGGAGGAGACTGAAATGTCGAAGCATTTTAATGATATCTTCCGCAAAACAGCAATTTCCAAGCGGATTGGAACCAGATAAGGGGAGTGGTCCATGAAAAGCTTTCTTCGGAGATTCAAGACATGCTCCTCAGAGAAGTTACAGCTTCAGAAGTGGGGAAGGCTGGGCCGTAGCTACTAGGAGAAAAGCATGACCTCTTCGACGATCTGGGATAGATCTTTCCGATGATATCCATGGCCCAACCTCGAAATGGCCGACGGCTTGATAATAGGGTAGGAATCGGAAGCCGGCTTGCGCTGGATTGGTCCATACCTCTGGCAGGCATCGCAGCTCGTCAGCATGTGCTATGCAATCTGACAGGACCGTAGGCCAGTAGTGGCCATGTCTCCGGATCAACCAACGCATCTTCACAAACCCATGTGCCCCACGTCAGGGGAGTCCGTTTTTTCGATGAGCGGAATAGAAGCGTCAGAGGAGAGCGCGGGAGTGCACACTTCCGTTGATGTGCTTCACCGATCGATGGAATCTTTTTTACATTGATTAGTCGGACCAAACGGAGAGACCAATGCTACTCATTCTGATCTCAGCTGCTTTGTCTCTTTCTCCAAATTGATATACAGTTTCTCCCGTCGCAAGACTTCCAGTACACATTGTACATGATTCAGGTGTTCATTCTCATCCACGTTTTCGTATGATTAGATTGGGCCATATCCCGGTGTGAACCAAATTGATTGAAAACATAGTCCCGTCAGCACAAACAAGTACTGACGTAACAACGTTCGACGTCGCATGTTTCCAGCATATAGCCAAAAACTTCTTATCTTTCCTGGCCTGTCTCGACTCTATTCCTTCCTGCTGTCTTGGCGAAGACTGTGGTATCGGTTCTTTGCTTGCATCCTTCGAAGACATCACCGAGATTTTCATATATAATGAAGGCGAAATCATTAGATCAGATCATTAGTGAAAAAGGACCAACGACGATGAAGTAGGCGATGAATGGAGGAGTCGATCAAGGCAGTCGGATATCAATAATCACTTACCCTGCGTTAGTAGAGTGAGGAGTGAACGGATGTATTCCACAGTGCCGCTAACGGAACTCGTCTATTGATTGTGTTTACAGAGTCGCTTCTCCTTACAACTCTTCCTTGACAACCGCTGGAACTCCACTAGTGAATAAGTGACTTTTATAAGGATTCGGAGAAAGACCCGAAAGATCCGTCGAATTGCTGTAGGCAACCAGCAACCCTAGAAACCGAGTCGGACTCCCCCCGATAAAAGATCATAAGATCATCCGCAAAGCACAAGTGGGAGATATGTTCCTTCTAGCACCCCAAATGGTACCTGAAGCCGCCCTCCACCATCCTATTCATCAGCCCTGAAAAGACCTCCTACGCTAGCACAAAGAGATAAGGCGGCATTTGATCCCCGTCGACGCAGACCCCTGTAGCCCGGAAAAAATCCGTTCAATTCGCCATTGATGTAGATCGAGAATCTGGCGGTTGTGACACATTCCGTCAATCCATCCAATTACCCTCTCCCCCAACCCCACTATCTGCAGAACCACAAGGAGAAAATCCCACCGCAAGGTATCATAAGCTTTCATTAAATCCACTTTCAAAGCACAGCGAGGCATACCGTCGACTTCGATGATAGTTTCTACTAGGAGCTCCTGGGAGAGTCAAATGTTGTCACTAATTCTCCGCCCTTCACTAAAGGCTGTCTGTTGTCTCCCTACCAGAGAAGGAAGCCGCAGGCTTTCTTCTGTTGGGAATGATTTTCGCTATGCACTTTACGATCGTATTGCAAGACGAAATAGGCCTCTGAGACTTCTTCAGGGTCGGGTTGGGTACTGACTTTAGGGATCAAGGCGATTGCGGTCGCATTAATCTCCTTAAGCATCCGGCCTGCATCAAAGAAATCCTGGATAGCTCTCGTAATATCCTTACCAATAATGCTCCGACGCTTTTTTGAAGAATGTTGCACTGAAGCCAGGAGGACCTGAAGCCTTGTTATCCTTCGACGGAGAAAAAAACCAATCTGATTTCCTCTTCGGTGACCTCCCTGCCCAATTCCACAACCTGGTCTGGCGTAATCCGCTTAGGGAGAGCCTTCCGTCGAGCTTCGAGATCAACCTGCTCATTTTGAGGGCCAGCCCCAAGCAAATTGTTGAAATACCGCACAATCTCATCCTTAACATCAAAGGGGTTGTTGATCCTCGTACCATCCTCTCCACAAATATAGACAATCTTGCTCCGATTATAGTGATTCTTTATGGACTTAAAGAAAAAGCTAGAGTTCTGGTCTCCAAGATTCAGCCATTGGACACGGGATTTCTGACGCTTCACTCTCCGAGGGTTAGGATCGACGGGTCGGTCGAGCTCCCGTCACCTCTCCCGTTGGTCGATCCCCTATCACCTTCGGTGCCTCCGTCGTGGTCCTTCTCTTTAGCTTTTCCTCGGCCTTTAGAGCTAGTTGATAGGCCACTTTCCACATCTGATGCATCGAGATTTCATCGTCGGATTTAGAACCTCGACGTCCTATCGACGCAAGGGATTCTTCGTCGGATTCGTTCAAGCCATTGCGAATAAACAATTGGTAGAACTCCGCAACTCTTATTTTCCGGAGGAGGGGCTTTCGTCGTACGCTTATCCCCCCCTATCCGTCTAAAGCGAAGTGAAACCTTTGGAACAAGCTTTGGGTCTAATCAGAGGGTAGAAATGGATCCTACAACCTCGATCGCATCTTGTCTCATGTACTTCCCTTTGCCTTTACGCTCACGCCTTGCTTGGACTTGATCCCACCAAATTGAGGCATGACCCGTGCTCAGGAATTTAACCTTCGTATACCTCGGATAGTTCTTTCCAATCAAAGAACTTCTCCACGCTACTTAACCAATCGACGAAAGCCCTCGGGATGCAATCGGCCATGGAAATCGGGAACGTCCACTTTGATCCCACGATCTCCTTGATCTCGATGCCCTTAGAAGGCCCGGATCAAGCGCTTCTTTATCATTCGACAAAAAGAAAGAAAATAGGCTGGAACTTCTTCTTCTTCATGAATCGTTTTTTTATCATGTGATCGGATCTAGTCGATCGGATTGGAATCGGAGGTCGTCGAACTCGAGTTTGTGAGAGACTCTTGCCGCCGCCCTAGCTCTTTAATTTAACAATTTATTGCCCTAAAAAAGAAAGAAGAAGACCCGGCTTCTTCTTCTTTCTTTTACGAATCCGGCAAGCTAAAATCCTTTCTTCTCTTGAGTGATTGCTTGAGTTAAGCCTTCGTCGACTAGTTTTTAGTCCGTCGGATGATCCTTCGGGTCTTAGTACAATGGATTCCATAGGCTTTTTCCGTGCTCTTCCGAAAGAAGCATCTGGAAATTACTTTTAATGGGCTTATGTGATGAAGAATGATTTGCTCGGGAAAAAATCGTCGTGCTTATGTGGGCGGGTCGCTTCCATTTTTCAAAACTAGAGAAGGGGATTTTCCTACAAAAGATAAAAAGTGCTTAGCTTTAAATGGGATGACTTGTGTACTTCCTTTGAGCCCCATATACACCGTCACCTCTTTTGTGACTGCTAAAGAGATTTTTGATTACATAAGTCATCTTTATTCTCAGGATGATTCTCCACCTTTCTATCAGTTGCAACATGAAGAACATGCCTTAGCTTATGGGTCAAATAAAGAAAGAAGTGTGCAATACTATTTATTACCGAAGGCTTAGCCTTCTATGGGACCAGCTGAACATGAGGGACCCTTTTCTTTGATAGGGGCACCCATTCTAAAGGCTCTTGTCGGGAAGAATTTCATATAACATATAATAGCCTTATAGAGTATAAAGGGGCTCTCTAAGTTTTTGATGGGCGTCGAGGCCTGAGTTCGAGAATGTTAGATCCTCAATTCAACATCGAGTTCCTCCACCAGACATTGAGAGAGCAGTTGCTGATGTGAGATTCGAGGAGACTCGACTTGCTCCCCCTTACTAGGTTGGGTGCTGGGGGTCGATCTTCTATTCCTCAGGGTCCTTCAGATCAGGTTCTTGCAGCTGAACATGCTTCGGGACATCGACCCTATAGTGACGAATCTTCAATCTGGAAGCTCCTGCTGGTGCATCAGACCGACGGAGACATGTCCAAGATCATATGCCACTATTGCGACGAAGCCGGGTCACATGATTGCAGACTCTCGCAAGCGGCAGAATGCAAACTCTCGTTGACAGTCAGACAAAGCTCATCTTGCTGCTCCCCCTTAGGCTTAGAACATAGGGGGCTGCTTACTTTCTTCGGGTGCATCGAAGAATATGACTGGTGATTCTTCACTTCTTTCTTCTCTTCGTTCTCCACCTAAGTTCCTTATTGTTGAAACTGCAAACTCCGAGCAATCCCCTGGCGCTAGTCTTGGTACTCTCTCTCCTTATCATCGAATATGTTCTGATTTTTTGAATCTTCCTGCTCTCTCAATGAATCTTCTTTCCGGCTTGAAAAAAATGCGTCATATTCACTTCTCTCATACCTCCTGTCTTGTACAGGATCATACGAGAGGCCAATGTGAATAAGGGGGTTGGGAAGGACCGTAGAGTTGGCAAGCTCTCTTTTTTCTTTTTTTGAGAAACTTCGTTTACCTCAGTCTTTTGCCCTTTCTGCTCTGTCTGGTGTTGTTCCCTCTACTTCCCCTTTTTTTGTTGTGGCATCGTAGATTAGGACATGTCTTCAGCCCGACGGCTTCGAAATAGTCTTTATACTGGAATGTTGGGGTCTGTACCTAACATTGAGATTTCTACTTGTATGGGCTGAAGCTGTTCTGACTGCCTTATCTTTTTTTAACCGAATACCTTCCTCTTGTCATCTCTGGTCTGTCTCTTTTTGAGAGAAGATTTTCTACCCCGCCTGAGTATTCAAAGCCTCAAGTCTATCGGGAGAGGATGTGGTGGTAACCCCCTTCGTCTAGAGCCGGGCGTCCAGCCATGTAGGAAGACTCAACCTAGCCGCTATAGGGACCCCACCCCCAACTCTAGCTGAGAAGCACCCTCCATCCACTTCCCCTTTTCCGTGTGCCAAAAAGCCCTATAGCCCGGTTGTTGAGCCCCTTTCCGATTCCCTCACCCAATCTCATGAGAAGCAAGCCCAGCAGGCCCTGCCTTAACCTGTCCCCAGACAGCCAGCCCTCACCAGGCTGCTGGCATTGCTAAATGCGGAGCCACGAAGCGACGCTCTCCCGAATACGACAGATGCGGAAGTGGCTAAAGAAGTCGGAGGAAGAAAGTAGTTGGGCAACTGTATGCACGAGAGTACATTATGAGTATTCTGGGAATTGGCAACATTGACAGAAAGAGGAAGAAAAGGAGGTAGGAATAAAGTTTTTTAGGTGCAGCTATACTAAAGTTAAAGTAAGTAGTCGGCCTAACCTTCGGTTCTCGTAACCAAGTTTTTTTTCTCACTACTTATGTACTTTTTCTTACTTAATCCATACTTGTTTACTTTTTGTCGAAGTGTGGGGCAAAGCAAAGGGCGCCCTCTACTTCTACTTATAACTAAAGGCGAACAGCCGGCATTGCAAGCTTTTAGAGAGCCCCCGCCCCTTTGAGTCGTTGCGAGCCGGAAAGCGTACCGGCAGTTTGAGTCGTGAAATGGCCGCTTGCTTAATTATATAATTATAATTAAATAATTAATTATAATTATATAATTATATCTATAAACAATAAGAAAATCATTTTTTTTATCCAATTGTTCATTCCTGGGATTCAGAAAAAGCAGATAGAGCAAAAGCCTCCTCTTTCCGCCCGCTCTTCCCGCGAAGTGGGCGAATTGCATGTAGCGATCCGCAGGGGCTTATAGTTTAATTGGTTGAAACGTACCGCTCATAACGGTGATATTGTAGGTTCGAGCCCTACTAAGCCTACCACCCCCTTCTCTTCACCCGAAACAAGGCAGTCGAAGTCCCCGCCACCCTGCAGATCTCAATCTAGCGACGGCACTTGGAACCACACTGCTGCCGCTGCCCTTCGGGCACGCCTCCTACGCTTACCACTCACCTACGCTCGTCGCAGCATGCCCCCTTCGGGCAATACGGCTTTCGTAATAGGCGAAGCAGCTGAGCGATAGCTCTTCGATCGCTGTATTCTTGCGATAGCGAAGGCGTGGTTCATCCTCTAAGAGAGAGTAGATGCGAAGGTTCGGATCGAAGATCTTCGCGAGACGGCCCATGAATCTCGAGAATCGAGCGTGGGGCGTCGAAGACCCTACCGCATTCCGGCCCCGGGGCCTTCCATTGGTCTTTTCTTTCTCCTCTTTCACCAGTGAGTGGTGAGTTTCCGTTTTTTCTAGGGGGGTACCTCGTCGGATTCGGAGTTTGTTCCAACAGCTGCCACACATGAGATCCTGATCGTCTTCCCCCCAGTCTTGTTGCCTGCTGGGGGAAGGAAAGTGGGGCTTCCTTCCAGGACCGGAGAAGGTCAAACTCTGGGCGGGCTGCCGGGTTTCGCCTACGCTACGGTTTCACAAGATTGAACCTTTTTTGTTCAACCGAAGTTAAGGAGTTCCAGAGCACGAGGGAATGGGCTTTCATTCCCGGGACCGCCTCGTCTATGTACTCTACCCGATTGCGTCGAAGATGCGCGCGCGATACGAGAAAGGGCCCCTGGGAGGAACCAATGAAAAGCTAGGGTCGAGCCTCGGAGCCGGCCCAAGCGAAGATCGGCACTCGAAGGCTTGAGGAGCAGCCCGAAAAAGGGAAAGCCGTGGAGACGGCAGACTCGCCAGTCAGGCACACCGTGAGGCTGACTACAGCAGACCGGGAGGTTACAATTCCTGTTTTCCTCTTTCCATTTCCGGGAGTGAATGTAGGAAGTGCAGACGGTGGATCAGGTGTGAACATTCAACCAAAGGCGTCTTGGGGATCGGCAATAGCTAAGTCTTGCGGCCATCACAGTTCAGCTACGTATGGCTGGCGTACAACCTACGGGCTTCTTAAAGAAAAACAAGAAAAAAGGATGCCTGGTTTTGTACCTTTAGTCCAATCTTAGACAAAGAGCAAGGAGGATATGAAGCACTGCTGGGTAGACCATGGCTCCAGTAAAGACTTCTTATATAGGCATACAGGAAACCTTTTGGCAAGTCAAGGGACCCTGGAATCCGCCCCGTCAGCTATGCTATAACGTTCCAGAGTCATGCAGAAGATCCACTAACTGTTTGAACATTACTTTAAATTTTTTGGACCTTCAAGGAAGGAGTAGAGTACAAAAACGAAAGATTCGAGTCACCTGGAGAGCTAGGGAGATATTCAAAAAGGCCGTAGCAAGGAGACTTTAACAGACCAGTTAGAGTAAAGCCCCCACTTTCATAAGAAGAGCGTCAGTAGGATAAAACAGCAATCCCAAGACTAGCTTTCCCGGACAATGTATATTGTGAAATGGTGGCGCTATAACAAATCCAGAGTACCTTAACTTGCGGTTGCCGCACAAAAGCCGGTCACCTTAACGAGTCATACCCATTTATGGAGATTCAGGATCTGAAGCTCAAATGAAAGCCATAAAAGAAGTAGCTACTCCTACTGCAATTGGCACTTCTTTTAAGGTAGCCCAGGAAAGAATTCCACCTCTCCCTTCGGTCGAGTGTATTGTCATAACCTCTTGATTTACACTTTCGAACTGAAAGAAGCCGGTAGCAAAGGAAGTGGCAGCAGTGCTTTATATAACTGCTTTTAGGTCTAGAGACTCATCCCCTAGTCTGTGAGGAAAAGGAGCTCTTTTATCGCGGCATTCTCCCTTAAATGGATCGTCGAATTGAATTAATGAAGAAATGGTTTTTTTCGTCGTTTCAAATGCAAGGAAATCCAGACCCAGAGAGAAGGTCAGGATTTTATGTCTTGTGTCGACCTGCCACAGGCGCTTCCGGCGGATTCAGCAGATACCTTGCGATTAAAGGCTGCAAGCCTTCGTCGAGTCGTTTTTCGCGCCTTCCTTTTCGCGGGATCAATACAGCTGGTCAGACCTCGCGCAAACCCTTGCTCAAAGAGTCAGCCAAGGGGATATTGTAACGCGAGATGATCTTTTTCTACTAGTAGATCAATTACAAAGCCCTGCTAGTGAATTCTATCTCCGACGCCGTCGACTCTTCTTTTAACCTTATAAGGGGGCTCACACAAGTAAGTGAAGGACCCCCGTCTGGCCTTTCTGAAGTGTGGCCCACACACACGGCCAGGGGGAAAGAAAAGGGAGGGGGGGATAAGGAATCGACGAATTCGAATAGAGAATAGACGGTTTACGAGTTCCATCCGTCAGAACGTGTGATCATGGCATCTGACTCGGGAAATGACTTAATCAATAGAGAGAAATCTGTCCTTTTAGCAGCCTTTTTTTATCTACGATACCAGCATCCACTTCTTCAACTCGAGCAATCACATCGGTTCTTCCTTCAACGGCAGCTGAAATAGCAGGGGATCTTGCTAACTGTGCTTATTCTGCTTCCTATAAAAGAGAATCTCTCTGTCAACAAAAGCCATTCGTCGGCTTGGTCACATTCATTCAACCATCAACCATTTCACCCGGGATGGGCTCCTACCTTCTTTCTTTTCGTGTAGTGGGACTCCTTCTTCGTCAGTCAGAGACAGCAGCAGATAAGACAAGAGCGGGAATCGCTAATGGTTCTGTTATACGAAACTTTATTTACCCCGGGGTTCCTTCCCTCGCGTCAATCGGAATCTCACTCACTCTTTAGTTTCAATGCTAAATGGGAGCCTAGTTCAATGGCAGCTTTCTTCCTAAACAGGAGAGTTCGAAGGCCCTTCTCTGCGGATTCGTCCTAAGATAAGGAAGAGCTTAACCACACCAAAGCAAATTAAACTTCCGGAGAGAAATCACAGTCGAAAGAGGAAACAGATTCAACAAGAGACAAGGCTGGTAATGACGATCCTCCAACTGCGGTTACGACGACAGTGGCAAGAGCTTCTTCTTTGCTCACATCTTCTCTTTCCAGGTACTAGTGACTTCTTGCATCTCGAAAAAGAATATTATAAAAGGCGGGATACTTATCTCTTTACCTCTCGGCTTCTGAAACAATCCTTGTGAAAAAGAAAAAGATAGTAGCACAGGGCCTTCTCTCCATCTCAGAAGAAAAGTCGAATTTCGTGCGGGTATGAAAGATAGCTATTAAAAAGCATCTTCCTTCCCCATCTGCCCTGCTCTGAACAGCGGCAACAACCAGTGATGGCATACTCTTATTATAAGAAAGAAGCATCTCCCCGAGGTCAGGGAATAGAGCTAACTGCAATTGATTCTATAGCAGCGGATCTCGCTAAGACCGGTTATGCCGCATCAAGAGCAAAGCGAGAAGAGCTGACTCGTGAACATGAACAATCGCTTATTTCACAGCTGGTTCAACTTGAGCAAGAACTGCTTCGGATCAAAGAACTATCTTCCCTTTCGACAACAGCTAAATCGCGATGCCACTTGGCTTGGGGCCGTTCCCTAAAGAATGTCTTTCCCTGGAGCCAGAGGGGCTTGTCTCTCATGAGTATAAGGCACTGAAGAAAGAGCGAACTAACTAAGCTAGTGCCCTTCCCCTCTGAGCCAAGATGAGCTAGCAGGGGGTTTCTTTCTTTTCCTTCCTTATCTACTAGAACGTCTAGGAAAGCGTCGGAAGCTACTTGCAGTGAATGAAGGAATGCCTTCGTCAGGCCGTAAGCTCATTGGTTTAAGAGCTACTCCGCTTCTCGCGGAAAGCCCTATTCGCTTAGCTAATTGACTCGGGTATTCCCATTGCTTCAGGTATTTTATTACCAAACCAACCGTTGCCACACATCTAGCTACAAAGAAAGACAAAAGACATTTATTGGTTCACGCACCTTCTGTCATTTCACTTCACTACCAGCGCAGTCGCAGTCCAATTCTCTTTCTCTATCTCCGAATTCTCTGTTTCACTCACCACCTACCTATCTTTCGAGCATACCTTTCTCCTTTCAACCAATGCCATTCACACCATACCCAGTCCAAAAGACTCTCCAGCCCCGTCGGAACAATCCATCCGACGTTCAAACCCTTTCCGCTCTGACAAAATTCTTCCAAACCTTTACAAACAGAGAAAGATTGATACCTCAGGCCCGTCCTCAGGACCTTCCTCTCCAGTTGAAAACATTGCTACCCAACAAACCACTTCTAAAGAAAAGAGGAGCCTCATCTTTTCCCTGTCCATGCCCAAAATCCTATTTCCTCTTTCCTCCATAACCTTACCAATACTCCCTCGCCTGGAATTCTCCCAGTAAGCTGATCAGACACAGCCCTGGACTTCCCTTCACTACCAACCCCTCCCCTTGACGATCCCTCACTGCCTGGTTATGTTTGCAAGTTGCAGAAAGCATTGTATGGTCTTAAACAGGCATCACGCGCTTGGTATGATAAGTTTTATAGCTTTCTAATCAGTAAAGGCTTTCTTATGAGCCGTAGTTCTTCCTCTCCCTGCAGTCGAGTATATTGTCATAACCTCGCTATGCTCGGCTCACTCAATTCCTTACAGTCGACTAGCTGTGTGCTCTTCAATCCAGCCATTCCTGCCATTGAAGAAGACTGAGACGTCGAGGCAAAAAACCCCCGTTTATGACCCGCTTTTGGAAGTATAGCAAGTGTGCCGGAAGTGAGAAAGGCTGCTCGATTGCAAGAAAGAAAGCTGCTAAAGCAGTCAGATCTATTGTATATGATGTAATGGATGGTCGGGCTCAACAGCACCTCTTCACCCCTCTAGGTCGTGGCCGAAAGGTCATACAGTCGAGTTACTTCGAAACCTCTCGTTGGCTGAATGAAGCCCTTTTTACCATGTTCAGCAGAGCAGAGTACCGTGGAGGGATTAGCCGCATTCCTCTTCATCACGCTAACAGCCTAAACTCTTCCTACCTTTGAATCATTCCTATGGTGTAGCTACCCCTCTTTGATCCAATCAAAAATTCGACAAAAGAAGAGAGCCAAAGAACCTACTTCTCTTAACCAGAAATGCGATTGGGAATGAGTGACTTCAGGTGCAGCCAATCAAAGGAAGAAAGAGCAATGTGGCAAAACAAGTAATGCCATCTAACTCGACTGTATAGAAGAGCAACTGACAGCCTAGTTCTATTTCTGAGAGATAGCTGGTATCGAAGGTCGACGTTTTCCCACAAGAGAGCACCGTGGAATCCACCTTCCCACATATTCTTTTTCTCTTCCAGCCCATCTTAGGTCCCGAGCAAGGGGAAGTGGAGTGACGAGAGATGGCCCATATGATGTTTCCAAACACCTGCACTTAAGTCCTCGGCTTCCATTCCCTCCGTCGATTAAGCCAGCTCGTTTGGCAGTTAGGCGGGCAGTGTATTAGTAGTTGTAGTGGCCAAGAGAGAGCGATTCTCGGTAGTAGTTTTCTTTTAAAACCCATGTATGTATAAAGTATTCCCAAGCAACTAAGTGCAGAGGAACGCGAGGTAGTGAAGAAGGCGAAGGTAGACCCACAGCGCCCTTCAGACCGTCGATGCCTGCGTCTCTGACTTAGTTTCGTCAAACCGTCAGTAATTCAACATGGGACTAGGCTTGCTGGCGACAAGACGTCGGATGAGCGGCCGGATTAAACCCGTCGGTAGTAGTGTGCTTGTGGGGGGCACGTAGAGGATAGATTGTAGTTGGGCGGGATAGCAGCTCTCGAGTAGTACCTCTAGATTGGATCTTCTCTTGAATGCGTTTGGGATTAGAGACCCCAGTCCTCTCCCTACTGTCGAGTATATTCTCATTTCTTCTGTCCTTTCCTGACTCTGTCGATGGTATGCTTGATGATAGGATGGTAGGATTGATGGTATGCCTGAGATGGCAGTCTTTCTCCTTGGCTTGTACTCTAGATTGCCTTTTTGTTCGAAATCGAGATCTTCGCCTTTGAGAAAGGGAACGAAGGAATTCCGTCTGTTGTCACAAGAATTGTTCAATTCCAATGCGAATAATCGATTGAATCCGATCTGTCGAAGGCTTCGACGGAATATCCGATGTTGGCGGTAGGGGCGTGGCTTTAGGAAATGTGTCTGTCTTTCGGCTTGGTCGATCAAAGAGTAAGCTTACCCTATCAGCTGTCACTATCAATAAATATCTTAAGAGAAGAAAGCGTAGAAAAGAAAGGTTTTGATTCTGCTAAGTGAAGTGAACAAAGAAAAAAAAGCTTTCTCCGAGAAAGCGTCTGTTCACGTCGACGGGGGAATGCCGCTTTAGAATTCATAGTCAAGGAGGACTGACTAAGATGCTTGCTATGTATATATCTATTTATTTGAATTCCGGTAATTAGAGTTAGAAGCTGTGAAGCTCCCTCCCAATCCCTCGAAATGTTCTTCAGAACTTTCTCATTATTTACTGCTTTGACTTTTGTGGTCTCTACCGGACCAAAAAAGGAAAGCCTGTGCTCTAGCCTAACTTCTCTTTCTTTCATATGCTCCTTCGGACCCCTCACATTCCAACAGCCAAAAAAGGGATTGCTTCAGGAAACCAACAAATTTCTTCGCCCGGGGTAAGAAACGTCGATTCTTGCCTTTATTCTTTTTCAGTTAAGGGCAAAGCTCTTTTTCTCAAGAGAGTTTACATTACCACACAAGGGGTTATCGTCCGGAGAAGCAGTGAAGGGTTCAGAGCTTCCCCCTAATGAAATACTAGTGGGAGTAGAAAAGCCCAAACCAGGGTTCCCCTCAGAATTTAACCTGTAACAAGAGAAAGATCCCTGTCTATCACAGGGGTATCCTTATACTCTGACCCCAAAACATCCGACGGTACCGTCGAAATGACTAGGAGCTCGCATGAACCCATATCCACCCATCTTCAATCAGGAGAACCGGAACTTGCTGGAAGAGAAAAAGAAGTAGATTAGGACTGCCTTTTAGCATTGGCTGGCGGGGAACTAAGAGAGAGTTCAGCAGGAAGGGAAGGAAATCTTCAACTGAAACTTCAACTCGCGTAAAGGGAGAAAGAGAAGAACTGAAGGAATTGGGGATTCTCTCCGATTTCTCCTTTCTATAGCCTACGCACGTCGCGTCGGATCGAAGTTGGATGAATCTCCAGCCGTCGAGGCCTTATCGAACCACGTTAGCAATCCAGAAGAACTCTCCGACGAACCCCCTGGTTCTGTGAAACGTCGGTCCATGTAGCGGCTCTTCCGTCGGCCGTCGGGTACCCAGAAAGAATCTCTTTTTTCGGTAGGACACGGATTAGTGTTCGAAACAGACGGGGGGTAGGCCGTCCAGTCCCGGAACGAACTATATAGACCACTGGCTACTACGCGCGAGGGCCATACCATAGGGTACAAGGATAGGGAAATCGACAACAGGCCAGAGATGATTCGTCTATCCTAGGGTTGCTCATAGGTACCCGCTCGTTGACGGTCAACCGCACCCACTCCAATGCTGTGACGGTAAGCGTGCCATGCCTGTGCTGTCTTGGGCGCTCCTTCCCGTCGGCTATACCGCATGGTTGACGGTCCGTGAAAATGACGTCTTTTTAACAAGACGTCTATAGACGATTGGAGAACCACAGAGCACGGATCAAACCACAGGTCCGTCGAAAGACCCCCTCAGTTGCTTTTGAATCAGAGATCTATCGGGAGATCGAAGAGAGAACAACGGCTGTTGACGACTATGCAATCTCGGACGCAGAGGAAGGAGGGAATGTTCCTACCACTCCGTCTTCACCACCATCTTTTGCTGGAAAAACATCAGGCGAGTTTAGACGCTTCCATCGGAAATGATTGAGATACAATCGACAGCTGTCGGTTGGGTAGCCAGTTCCATCCACTCAATCTGCAAGAGAAGGCGCGTCGAGCCGGAAAAGATATTCGTCATAGTTTTCATCATCCTTTTCATCGATCAATCAGTATCAATGAAGTTCGGCTAAGCGAAGCCTAGAGTCCCGCACTGACCTATCAAAGAGAGAGGGCGTCGGTCCCGTACTGACCTATCAAAGAGAGAAGAATGCCAAAAGGCTGCTAAAGCTGCAGAGAGACGAAAGCAAAGAGCACGGGATACAGGAGAGCCGGGAGAGAGAGTGAAATCAGCCCTGACTTCTGTTTGCCTAGAGAACCCCGTTCCGTCTGTATACAGGTATGCGGATTGACCAGCCTGACTTTACCGTCAGAAGTGGTTCCCCATCCCGAACTTCTGTTGACGGAGGAGACAAAGACTGAGCTTTCCCTCGCCTTTTTGTTTGCTCTGCATCTTGTCCAAGATAAAGCTGTCAGACTTCTATTTAGATCTCCCGACGAACAGTGGACCACCGAGATAAGGATCACTTTCCTTCATGATGCTGACTGAAAGGAGATTGGCTAGATCCACGTCGGTAATTGGCCTTTGCTAAAATGGTATGGCGGACTTTTTCAAATTCATGCACTGTGACCCGACCCGGAGGAGTAGGGTTCGAGGGGCAACCCGACAGCCAATAGTTCCACCCAATGATTCGTCATGGTATGGAACTGCAGGGGAGCAAGGTAAACCCACTGCTCTCGACCACTGAAAGAGGCTCATGATTGAGCATAGGTTGGAGATTTTTGTGCTTTTGGAAAGCCATTTGCATGGGGCCAGGGTGGAGGTCGGAAGGAATTCCGTCATTGGGCCGTTCGGAAGGTCCCTAGGCCATTTGGAAGAAATCACTCCGGGGGGTGAAATTTGTCGAGAGTTCATAGATATGTACTGGTGGGGATTATTACTTCTAGAGAGGTAGGGACCTGGTGTATTTTCGGGGTGTATGCCAGTCACTCTGATGTGGAGCGGAGGGTGGTATGGGATACGTTGAGAAGTGTGTGTAGCCTTAATATCCCTGTCTTATACATGGGGGATTTTCATGAAGTCGTCGTGAGGGGCCGATGACGAAGGGTAGAGTGGTTTTTGCACTGGACTGGATAGAGGAGTTAAGGAGTTTAGAGAGTCTGTCTCTCAGTGTGGGCTGGTCGAAATGGATTTTCAGGGTCCTAGCCATAGCTGGTGTAAGAACCGACGGAGGCATGGCCAGATCATGGCTTCGGTTGGATAGGGGCCTTTGCAATGACAAATGGCTTTCTGACGTTCCCAGAGGCTCTACCATCGACGCATTTGGCGCCTATTGGCTCAGACCACTGCCCCCTCTTCCTCTCTCCCGATCATTCTTTGTCGGAAAAGAGCAAACCATTCAGGTTCGAGGACTTTTGGCTAGAGCATGAACAATCGTCGGGAAGTTCGTCAGGAATGCTTGGCCTTTCAACGGCCCAGGCTTGTCCGAGTGAATTCCATCGTCTGACGGCAACGAAAGCAGCACTCAATATCCCGGTGGTCGGGAACCTCTTCCATAGAGCTTCGGCCGGAAATTCATGACTTACAGAAGCTGGAGGCGGCTTGTGGAGGTCTTTCTCATGACAATCTGACACTTCTGAGAAGCAAATTGGCCGAATATCACAATGTCTTGCATCAGCAAGAGAGATTGTCGGAGACAAAAAAAAGTATAGAGAGAGTTCATTGGCTTACGGAGGGAGACTGAAACTCTTCCGTCACCTAAAGAAGTAGCGATTCCTTTCGTCGACTTTCAGAGCGGCAAAGAAGAAAGAGATTCTATGCATCTATGCAATTCGAAGTTGCTACTGCGCATGATTCACGACGTGGATGAGAACCACAACTGCCCCCGTCTATAGTGGATCGCGGGCTTTTCGGCTTGAAGTTCTGTCATCGACGAAGTCCTGTCATGAAAAGAGGAAGTGTAACCTAAGACAGAGACGTCGTTGCGCACTTATTGAGTCGCTGCTCGACATTGGTTGTGTGTGGTCTTTGTCTTTGACCTAAACTGCATCAAAACGATCGTTCTAGGCTTGAAGCCTTTTCGAACCTTTTTTTCTCCTGTCTCATTATTCCGGTTTACTGTCGAGTATTGGACTTTTCTTTCCCCCCTTCTGTTTCAGTCTTTATCGGTGTCCAGCTTGGGTTCGGCTTTGTCTGCTTTGGTGAAGGTTCACAATCCTTCTTTCCTTCTTTCTTTGTGGTTCTATGTGAAATCTTCCACCTCTTTCCGTCTATGCGTCCGATTCCTTTTCTTTCTTTTTTGCGAAAGGTGTTTCGGTATATTATATTGTTTGTTATGAGACTATAAAAAAAAAGTCGACGGCGTCGGAAAGAAATCCCGTCGCAATTGCTCCGTAGCTACGGAAATTCCCGATGAAATCCCTTCCGGTACTTTACCGATGCTCTTATTGTCACGTGGGCACACTGGTTAAATGAGGCCGACGGCGCTTGCTACGCCCTAGGTAACACATCTCGGAAGTCGAACGAGATGATCGGTATATGCGAGGTTCAAAATCAATAGAAAAAGGACTACCAACAGAAGAAGGTTCACAGCACAAAGGGAGTGAAGCGTATGACGAATTGAACGAAAAGGTCTAAGCGAAGACCGTCCACGAGCGACGTCTTTCGTTCAGAGTCATGCCATTTGAGTCACCAGAACCCAATTCGCCGTGGAAGGTTTTGGCCGTACTCAACTCTTAGCACAGAATGCGTCGACTAGGGATATGTGGGTGAAAACAAAGCCCTTCCATTGGTAGAATCGGTCTCCTTCGACAACAAAACGAATCGATCCAGCCTATGTTCTTCTTGCTGTTGGAAAACCTCAATGACTGATGGACGACTCTGGTTTATGTGCTGCTTGCTTCGTCGCTCGAGATATTGACTGGCCTGTGGGATATCTCCATGATTGAATGAATGCCCAGAACAGAACATGCTCGAGACCAATGCTGTTACACTTGACGTCGGTTTACCTCCATGAATGACTGATAGCCGACTCTGGTTTATGTTCTTGCTTGAGATCGGGACTTGACTATTGAAAACAAAGTGGAAGCGAGAGACCCATGTTGAACTTTCCTATGTTGACCGCAATGATTGAATGCAAGCCTACCTAACGGAATCTTTCTCTTGTTATTGCTCGAGTACCGTCAATGATGGAATGCCGAGAACTGTTGATGTGCCTGTTGCCCGAGATGTACTAGCCTTTGTTTGCGTACCTAACAAACAGAGAGACGAGAGGATCAAACATTGATGCGAGATATCGAGATACCTAGGCTGAATCTGACTTGACGGTGCGTGCTTACTTCGCAGGAATGACTGAAAGACGAGAACTCCACATTTTTTCCATATAGCCAGTGATTGTTTTCTTACGCTTCTACTGTATGAACATTGATGGTAATACGTCATGTTTATGTTCGGGATATTACCTTCCATAATCATTTCTATCTTCTATTGTATCACGGTGGGGACCCTACGAAAAAAAGATTCTACCCAAAAACTCTCCCGGTGAGTGCTCCTTTCTCTCTGGTATGCGTCGGATACTACGAATGACTAGAGAGCAAGTGAGAACAGAGCGGACACGTACTTCTTCATCCGAGTTTACCCGTGAATTGGGGGAAGCCCTGGGGCGTGAGATACGTCGTTATCTCTTATCTCTTCCACCGGAATCACACGAGAAGGCAGTTGAATATCCAATCGAATGAACAGGTTGATCAACTACGCAATTTCAGTTGTAGATTGACCTGACAATGGCAGGCAGGAATCGAACCCGCACAACTCATGGGCAGCTGGTGTATCACATGGCGAACTACCGTCTGTTTTACTTCCATATTCTCGAAGCGAGGCGCTTTCCGGAAAAACCCAAGACATAGCCAACGACGGGTATTGTACCGGGTTTGGTTATTCTCCGTCAATCTCCTGTTCCGGGCATACTGCAACCCGGCGGCCCTCCTTCGACGGCCGGTTGGATGAAGTAAAGTCTTCTATCCTCGTCCGCCACTCTCGTTTGGAACAGATTGCTCCATTTGTCCGGTTTCAAGCCAGCCGAGAAGCGAAGGGGGAGAACGCGATAGCCAAATCAGGCCTCGAAGCCGTCAGCCTTGTTGCGAGAGAGAGAGAGAACCGGGCCGACCGCAAGACAATACCGTTTGTGGATGGAAATCCGACGGAGGCAATCCGACGAAGTCCCCTCGCCTATCAACAAGAGAAGAGTGTCTGTCCACGACTTTCAGTACAGAATACTGTTTCGATGTGAGACTCGTCTCCTTTTGGTTTCGGGTGTCCTGAGGTCTGGAGACCGGTTCGACAATTGGATTATCGAGATGCTATCTCATTGAGAGAAACTGCTTTGCTTCTCATTCGTGTGGTCTCGGTCGATTGATCTATACATAACATTCATGGGGAGCTATCGACGACTACGAGGTGGAACTCCGAGAAAGGCAGGGGGGGACTCGACGCTCGTCCCCTCGCTATCGGACCTGTGACGGGACTGTTTGTTGGATTATTGAAGTGGACTACTCAGTCCACGACAAAAAGGGCGTAGCATCGCCAACTGTGTCTTTGTCTTTGCTTTCGTATTCTCACGAATTCTGAATATTTTTCATTTTCATAAATCCTACTACACTACACAGAGAGTGAAGTTTACGAACAAGCGATTCCGAAACTACACGAGCCCAGAGAGAGTATATTCCGTATACGGCAATACAGGGGAGAGCCGAATAGCAGCCCGAGCGAACTAGTCGGTAGGTGGTGGTGCGTCGTTCTGAATTCTCAGAGAGATCAGGCTCTTCGTTCAGCTCGTACTGATGGATTCTCCGATTTCTCCTTTCTCTCTTGGTGAAAGCTCGACGTCTACGTTATCTGGGTTGTTGGGAAGGAAGCTCTCTCGGCAAGTCAGGAAAGGGTCAATCCGACGAGGAGAGCCTCAGTCTAGTCGAGTGGATTTCTCAGTAGTGTGCTCCTGCACTTCCTAGGGTCGACGCTCCGTGTATTCGACGTGAATATTTCAGGGGTGCTCTTTTCCGTGGTTGCCAGTTTGGGGAATTCACTCTGCTCTTTCATTCCGGCCTGTTTAGGAATCGACGCGCTTTCTTTCCCGGAGGTGTTTGTCGCTTTCCTTTTCAGGAGTGGGGATCCCAGAGGTTGGTCATCCAACCGACAGAAGGAATTGAGAACTACACACCAAAAGTGAGGGCGATCCTCCATCGTCGGGTGAGTTGCGAATCAATCCAATCATCCAGCATTTCACACTCCCTCGTGGAAAATAGGGATGAGATAAACAGGGGCTCTGACGGAACATGTTTCGACGCGACGGAGTACTGTCAACCCCCTCCCCTCGATTTCTTCCGTCGGCGGCTGGTTTTTGCTTGGAAAACGATTTTGCATCCCGAAGAATCGATATATCTCTCTCCCGTTCCATTCATTTGAATTTGATAGGCGTCGATCTCAAAGCAACAAGACTCTCCCTCAATCGAGAATTCGAAAGTTCCTATGACGGGAGTCAAGTGAAAGATCAATCCTTCCGTCGTACTCCGGGAAAAGGGTCGGTAACCTATAAAAAAGACATGGTGCATTCATTTTTGAGGTTCTGTTGTGGTGACAGTCCACAAGGAGATGGGGCTCACAATCTCTCCGGACACCGTTCGAGTTGAGGATAGGAAGCTCTATTTGATCGAAGGAAACAACCGGTATCCGCCCCTACTTCAATGAAAGCTCGCGACTACTCATTCTTAGGCATACTCATCCTCGCGCCTGACCTTTGCCTCTTCCCTACGAGAAAAAAAGGGCTCCATTACTGAAGGTGGGGTTATCTTTCTTCCGCTGGTACTGGCTTGTGTTGTTAGAGTTTCTTCATTGACCGGAGACCCCTCTTCATGTCGTCGCATGGCAGGAAGCATTTTGACTTCCCCTCTCGTCAGTTTGAAGAAGCGCAGGGGTGCAGGGGAGGCGTGGACTGTGGCTGGATCACTCGTTCGAAAGCCTTCCCGAGAAGGATAATAAGACATTTCCTACCTCCAACCCCAAAGAAAGGAATCTCGGTTGGGGCAAGCCGACGATTTACTGGGCTGTAAATGCTGAACCTGATTGAGTGGATTGAGACCAGATGGAAGGGCTGAATGCAGGTGCGTGTCCCAGATGAAGGTGTACTGTATTCCGGTTATTTTGTTTGTTGCCCTCCAGACTGAGTCTTTGATCTGCGGCCTGGCATACAGCTCGTCGAAATATTGAATGCTTTCGTGGTTGTTCTCGTCATCGGGTATGTGGAGTAACCGTCCGACAATCGAAAGGGTGGCTACGCCACTGAATCGTCTATGTTTTCGCCCGTTTCCCCCCCCCATCGACGTACTGGTGAAAGTATCCTGATTTCAGGCTGTTGACTCCAACGATGATCGTATCCGTGCGGTAACTATCCTTTCGAAAAAAAGACCTTAATCTGGAGTGAGACGGGGTCTGAGGACATTTGACGACGGCGTGAGGACTCTCAGAGGCAGTGTTGGAAAAAGAAAGCAAAGAAACTCAGCTTCGTCGCAGGTCCCAATAAGCGGGTAACAGACGGTCGTAGGACATCAGCAACTGAAGCGCATCTCTCTCTTTTTAGGCGACGGGGTCAGGTTCCTTTCCGACGTGAAAGTGCCGGTAGGGAGATCGAGTACGGGCTTATTTTCACAGTAAAAAGCAAGTCGACATGACCCTCTGCAGTTTGACTTTAAACAGTGAGAAATGTCTCAAAGCGTCGAAATGACCGTATTCTGTCTTTCATACCGTTTAGCTGCTTCCGACGCTTACACCGTGGCTACTCATGGAATGGGGGGTTCCGTGGGGTGTGATGCCTTTTGCTTCCTATACTACGGTAGAGGGCCATTGAGGAATCATGGTCTCAATAGCACTGACGTTATCTAGGTTCTCGGATGGGAAAAGCCTGATCGCTTCTTTGACTATTGATAACTCTGCATATCACACAGGGTGGGTGTGAAGTTGATATAAGGCAGGCAGAGCATGGTGCCTGTACATAACCTACAGAGGGAATGGGCTTTGATTTTTGATGACATTCGACGTAGCGCTACTGGGAATAGGTTCCAGCGGCGGGTTCGAATCGATCAAATGTGAACGGGCAAGCTTGCCCTCGACAACAGAGAGGCATTGGGACCAGCCGGGGAATGGCAGAAAGCACCACAGGCAGTAGCATACACCGAAATAGTGACGGTCATCCCGTCTACGATAAACAGTAGCGGAACTCTGATTATGATGGGGTGCGGTCGGGTAGGTTACGAACTCCATTTAGGTAGGGGGAGTCCGATGGCAAGGGACCGGAGAGGACAGCTGAGCGATCCGCTTCGTCGGTATGCAGTTATGACGAGGCATCAACCAGAGATGGTAGAGGCGAGGCGAGCACAGTGACCCCCAGTGAATCTCGTAGCATAGATCCTCCATTTCAGATTCCCACGTCGGCGTCTGGTTCCGTCTGTTTGGGGACCTGGTCAAAACTGTCCCACTACTCTATTCTATGGCACACAACCCTATGGATCTCTCTTCGTCGTGTTGGTTGTCAATTGGGTAAACCATGTCTTTGGCCTTTTCCTACTCATACTATGACTCGTCGGGATAACCCCGACTCGCCCTCCCGACAGTACCATTCCACAACAGAGGGGTGACGACCCACCTAGACCCACACTGGTATACCACACGACGCTACTGCTCGACAACTGACGAGACACGTCGGATGTTGGAAGCAAACAACTTCTTCCGTCACGTCATGTATCCTTATCGAGAAGCATACCTGGATATATACTCATAGTGGCTTCCATACCTATCTCCGGTAGAGCGGAAAGCATATCAACCTATGACTAGTAGACCCATACCGACGATTCAGCAGTATACTTTAGCATTTACAGATCTCTTTCGCTATCCTATTCTCCGGGTTACGGAACGTATAAAAAAGACTCTATGCAATTTCATATTTTGTCATATGACGTTCCGACGATCCATACCCGGGCGGGGAAAGAAACAGGGGTATAGGTAGTTGACTTAGTGAACTGAGCGTCCAGTGGATTCAATATCTCCTGCATCTCGACGCCATCTCTCCAGCCGTCTGACGTCAAGCCCATCGGAGACCGCCGTCAGCCAGTGATCCATACACAGTAGATCCATAGCTTCTATACCCGGGTGACCCAGTCGCATATGCAGGGGATACAGATCGATACCCCGATGGACCCCAACCACGTGATCGAGACCCATACCCCTCCTTCCTGCCCACGAATCCCTTGCAGCTTTCGAGCCTATTGCAGTTTGCTGGGCTCTCGACGCAAGATATTCGCGAAAGTTCCTTCCTTTCGTCGGGGGAGGTTCGGATGATTGAGAGTACCCCGACTTTCTGAACTCGTCATACCCAATGTCTGCTTCTGTTCCAGATCAAAAGATTCCCGGGCTCGGGCAAGCAAGGACGTCATAGTGCCTCATGAGGATTGATCTTCGACTCCGTCCCTAGAACGTCGAGCCGGGCAAGGCAGCTATGGCAGTTACGAGGTTGAATCTCTGAGCGAAGGCATAGGGGGAGTGGAGTCAGAACTTCATAGCGCATCGGGAGTCGAGAGCCTTCCATGAGTAGTTGCGGTAAGGATAAAACGAAAAGATCGAGGGTATCCCGAGTCCCAGTCAACGACCTCGAATCAATCGTATGAAAAAAAAGGATCCGCAGCAGACGCTGGAGAAGACCGACGTTCCGGGTTCGTCAAGATCATCAATAGTTGAAGTAGGAGCGCTTTCATCCATTCCATTGGAAACGAGAGAAAGTATCTTTTTTTCGCAGCAAAAGCAGTATCCGGATCCAATCCAGCATTGGTTGTTTGCGATCCCTCTACTCTATCTTGAGATCCCAGATCGGCGTCAGACGAAAATCTCCGTCGCTTATAAACTCCAGGTAAAGAGAGACTCCACCCATTTCATAGACGTGTGAGATGATAAAAGGAAGTCATTATAATACAGACGTAGCCTGGTTCCTGTGATCACTGAGAAATTACTTCAACCTCGGAGTCAATCCTCTCGCGGAAAGATAGGGTTGTTGAGTCAGCCAGGTGTGACTGCTGCTTTTCACGATAGCGACGGAGTCCAGTAAAGTAAATCACGTCGATATGTATATCCGGCGAGAGACAGAGTTGGATTGCCTGTTTTTACCTCGGAAGTGGGGAAGCGATCCGGGCATTCTACCAAAGCGACGGCGGGGGGTTCGTGACCGTCGCCGTCGACGAGTTCGATCCAGGCAGGGAGAAAAGAAGGCATTTGACGTGAAAATCCCCTTGCCATTTAGTATTGGTTGCAGCAGGAAGGAAAGAGGGTTCAATACCCGATGTCGAGAACCTGGTAACCGGGAATCCTCACTATTGAAGTATGATTCCAGCGCGATTGAAGTCTGGAGTACTTCCCTCTCTCCTGTAGTAGCACTCTATTCTCCCCGTACTGATGAGTAAGAAACTCGCTTCGACGCTCCCTCCGTCGACGGAATCCGGATTCCGGTTCACCTTTCCTGACGTTTCGATCTATGGGCTTTCGTCTATTTAGGGAAGAGCTTTTTCCGACGAAATCAGAGAGGGGCGGAAGAAAGAGAAAAGGTTCTCTTTAATATCCCTGGAGTGAATTCTGAATGAAAGAGTCTCCGATTCCCTTTTCGGTACTATCACTGAGAGTTCACGAGAAACGGCATCCCCAGCTGCAATAGCAGCAGTTTTCGTTGGCATTGAATGAATTCCGAAGACAGTCGTCGGTTGACAACCTCGAAGCGACGATGTGCACATTCGTCACAGCGGGACTCTCATTGACTTGTTCAGGTAGCCTCCTTCAACCCATCTACATAGGGATTCCATCCACAAGGCAGACAGGAAGCAGGAAGACGGAATTCGGTCCCGAGTACGCCTCTCGAAGCCTGCGACCATGTATGCAGCGATTGATATGGAGACTCTGTCTACTGGTTCCACGGGATTCACTCATCCCCGTTCACAGGACGTTGACGGAAGTGGCACAATCTCCATTGGATCGGATCAGTTGCAGCATCTCCTTCGATCCGTCGACTGATGATCCGGGCGCGAGGGGATTCATGATCGCCCATATCCCCTCTTTTCGTCAAACTTCTATGTGGGCTGCGCCCTCCTCTGATTCTACCTATCCACCTGGATTTGTCGAGTCTCAATGCCATTCCGTCGATACGAAAGCGACTCACTCATTGAGGAAAGAAGCCCTACTCGCCGGCCTCAATGGACCAATGGGGCCACTCCTCGATCTGTCTGACCCTGACTAATCAATCGGCGTCGGAAGTTGGAAGGGACATGCCATGACAAACTCATCCCATCGACGCTCGTTTGGGAATCTTTCTCTGACTTGTCCTTCGGGGAAGGGAGCGTCATTCGTAGAAATCGATGACGAATGGCAGCTGTCGACGGAAAGTCTCGGGTGCCGACGGAGAGGCTTTCATTGAAGAAGTCATAGTGCGGAGAGGAGCTCACCTTCATCTAGACGAGGGAGTCGTCGAAGCCAAAGCCATCGTCGGATCAATTGGGAACGTCGGTAGGGCACGCACCGTCTACCTTTCATCGTGAATGATTATGCTCAGGGAGCCCAAACGTACCGCCATTTCCTTCCATAAACAACCACGGAAAAAGCGACGACCCCAGTCAGACAGCAAAGTCGCAAAGGTCAAAGGGGGAGCATGACGGTCAATCAGTCGATGATCCGGTGCCTCCGTCTTGCAGTTGGTCAAGCCAAAGACTGAGTCGACTAAGCAACTGTGTAAGGAGTGGATGATCGACGAATTCACATCCCGACGTGGATACGACGAACCGAGTTCAGTAGTCGATGTTGAAGTCGTGCAAGTACTGATCTCTGATACGTCGACGAGTAGACCGTCTGTTACCGTCAAAAGCACTGTCCACTTTCCTGTGCTACCGAACAATAGACGCTCTTTCAGTCCTGCAGTTTTAGGAGGCAGTAGGCGGAGAGGCTTCAGTAGTAGTCGACAAAAGTTGTCGTAGGCGGTAGGCAGTAGGCACTATCGTCAGCTGGCTACCGGAGGCACTGGCTTATGGCGGTACGAACTACTGGCACTATCATCTTCCTGCGCTGGTCTGTCTGCTCATCCGTACCGAATCAATTGCCTTCCACTTCTCCCTCTAGATCACCTACCGTTGCCGATACCTGATGGAAGGGTGGCGGGGTAAAGTCCCTCACTCTATTCCTTCCTCACGTCAGGAATAGCGTGACGGTCCGACCTTTTTCATCTGACGAGGTAACACTCATACGATTATCTATTCTTTCATTTGCTCTTTCGGACTCGTGATGAGCGTCGGAGTGGGGGCACCCCTTCCTCTCCGACGTCCAACTGTTATGGCGGTTCGGAGGCAGGAAGCACATCAACGGCAGAATAGAGTGGAAGTCTCTCATCCGTAGCAGTAGTAGTTGTAGCGTGCTCATCGGTAGGCTACCGTGCAGGAGAGGGCAACGGCTTCCAGGCATCCTGCTCTCATCTGTAGCAACCCCCACAGTAGCGCGCCGAGATAGTCGCTTTCCCTTTACGCTCAGCCGAGCCCCTCCACCTCCTACACTCCGGACCGATTGCTTTGACTCGTGTCTCCCCACACCTTCGTCATCCTTCCTAGTCGGGAGGCAAGGTAGCCCTGACGCCTATACAGGTGACGGAGCATGCATCCGGGTGGCTTCTTCCCTTCCCCGGAATCACGAGTGCCTGCCTGCTGTCTTTGTTTCAAACAGAATCGACGTACTTCCTTTTTTCTCCATCAATATTGATGGTCACACCGAGGATGGAATCTTTGCAATACCGACAGGAAGGGGATTATTGTGTTTGGAAAAGCGTCGATTGCCTAGTCCTCGTGTAGTCCTCCGGATTGGATTGCTCCTCGTCAAATCCATTTCTCTAACTGCAGTTCCATCTTCAGCAATGGACAACTACAATTCCCATGGGACGGACATTCCAAATCCGCATCAGGCAATATGCTTAACGCAAATGCTTTGCAACTCCGCAGGTGGTTATGGGTTTACCGAACTCTATGCACCCATCATCCTCAGCGTCTCCCGGTTCTAGGGATCTCTCTGGCCCCGTCAGGAGACTCGAGTTGACCCCGCAGCTCTCCCTGGGAATACCAGTCCGTTCCTTCCCTCTGTAGCAGGATTTCCTCGGATTCCTCAACGTCGTTTCGCCCGCAGCTTCGGACTCCAGTCCTTCGTTCGGGCCTTCCATCCCGGCCGGGGGACTACCTTTCCCTTTGTTGTTGAAGTGATTGGATAGGCTCGGAAACATACAGTTCGTCACCGTAGCCGTCGATTGTGTGGAAAAAATCCTCCCCTTCAGAATCTGTCTATTCCCGATACGAAATCCACATCAGGGGATTTGCTCAACTCGTCACAGTTTGCAACAATCAGTCGTCACAAGTGTTGACAAAATATTTTCGAGATGAATCGGTGATTGTTGAAACGGAATCCGGAGAAGTGGGTTTGCTTGACACACACAGTTTGTTACAGTCTGCCTCGAATGTGTTCATCCATTCTTCCACTTCAGCCTCCGAGAAAGACGAGAAAAAATCTGCTTCTGTTCCAATGCTCTACACAGCCCCTTCTGAATATGCAGCTTCCCCATTCCGGATGCCTATTTACCCTCTTCTGTGTAGGACTCTCCCCGCGTGTATCCGCCCGCGTCTTCGTCTTCTGGAACAGTTTCTTCGGGAGGTCTCTGTCGTAGGTCCCGTCGGTTGGGCTTTCCTGGGACTCAGCTTATTTATTTTCTCTTCCCGGTGCTCTTCCTCTTTTCGCATAGACGAACGACTCCGTGGATTGAGGAACGAAAGCTCGAAGAATTGCGAAACCCGGTTGACTCGGGACCTTTCCCTGCCTTCGCGAGTGGAAAGCGGACTTCCGCCCTGAGGCGCTTCATCCGACGCAGCGGACGACCTTTCACCTGTTTCCGACGTGAAATTAGCCGTCGAGGGATTCCATCGCCTCTTTGCCTCTGCGAGTCCAAAGTAACCCGCCCTTTTCTCGTAAGCAAGAGATCACCGAGGAAAGTCAGGAGCAGCCTGGGTCTCAGTGGAAGCCGTTTCACTTCGGTACTTCCGATCATATATTTTATTTGAGTTGTCGTCTTCGAGTTGAAGTTCGGATGTTCTTGTCCGACGCTCGTCGGCCGATCGAGGCGCTTTCCGGAAAAACCCATCGTATTCATCACAAACAATTGAAAGGTGACGGTAATCGGCAGCCGATTACCGATGCCCTGAAGGCTACGAATCCGAAGCTCAGCCCGAAACAATTGGATGAAACAAAGGAGCGCGGGCAATTGAGTACTCTCAGAACAAACCCGGAAGCAAAGGTACATCGGGAAGTCGGAGTCCGAACGAGTCCCCTGAGGGGCTCTGCGACACGTCAGATCCCCTAGACGGCAGAGGGTGGTAGATTGCCCGACGGATTTGTAAAGCCATCAACACATGAAAAAGGCGCGGAAGGTGCATGCAACAGAGCGTATGACGTAGACGAAAATACATGTAAGCGGATTCCGTATCAACGGTTGGCATGAATTTGTTTATGGGCAACTTTTCGACTTCCAAAGTGGTTGGAAAGGGAACCGTCAAGCTGAAGTTCACCACATATGTCAGAGTCCTCTGACGTCATACGTCATAACCAACCCAATCATAAACGTCGCTTTAATTACTCAGGACACGAACCCGTGGTCGAGAGACTGACCCCCCTCCTGCTCCCCGTCCGATCCTCATACCTGGGGACCCTCTGCGGCCGAGATCAAAGCGTCGAACCGAAAGAGCCTGGAGGGTCCAACCATAGTGGGCCTATTATTCCAGTCGTGCCAGTGTCAATCAATAGTCCGAAGACTTCACTGACGACGGAGTACAAAATTTGCCTGTTTCAGAGTTCCTTTCGACGGTTTATGCCGGAAAGCGCCTCGTTTCTCTCGACGCGTCGAGGAAGTGGCTCAGCCCCAGTTTTCTACTTCGGAGTGAAAGTCATTCATTTACGTCAGGGCACCAACAACGGTACCCCAGCTCATTACGTCAGCTTCATACGTCAGTCGATTTGTATACCTATTCGACAAGCCGATTATTCTGACTTTCCTCCGGAATAGGAATTTTCTGATACGGATTCGAATGCCACCGGTAGATTCATAGGATTCATAGATTGAGACTGATGAAATAACTTATTCAGATGCGGAGGGATCAGGATTCGAGAGATCGGAATCCGTAGTTTCGGGTGAAAGGGGAAAGTGGCTTACGATTCGTCGAGAAGTCCCCTCTCGACGACTTCCTTACCTGCCCGAGCAAATCTCCTTTGTTGATGAATCTCTTGTATCGTCGTCTTTTGCCGATTCGTATGTTCTTTGATGCCCCTTTCGTCGGTTGCCTCTGTTTATGTGGATGCTGAGTCTGGGGATGGGAAAGCGGACGTGGATTCGGGTTCTGATGGAGACGCGTCTCCACCTCCAGCACCTGTTTTTTCGGTAGACGTTTTTCGTCGAATTGGTTTTTTGTATCTGAGAATCAGACTTCAGACTGTCGGGCCTGACCCTACTCTTCCGACGCCCATCGGCGACGGGCTATTCGGTACCGCTCCTTCCCATCAACTTTTGACAATCGTTCTGATGCATCTCCAGATGCGAATTCTTCGGCGGATGAACCTGTGTAGCTCATTTGTTGTTTGTAATGCATGTCTGGAAATCCGGAAGATTTTCCACCTTTTTTCGAGGGAGCCGGTCTCGACGCTTCGATTGCTGTACGAGTCACAACCACCGTCGGCGAAATGGAGTGCCATCCGGGTGACTGATTGAATAAGCTGATGTGTCTGACCCTTTTTTCTGAGTTCCATAAGGAGCGCGAACAGGAATGGAAGAGGTTCCCGACCGCGTAGACAAGTCAGGTGACAGGATACGAGGATGATGCCCTGACAGTCCGTCGTGCTTTTTTGACTTCTTTGGCCTAGTGATCGTCTATGGCGGGGATATAGTCACTGTAGTGTTGATTGATTTGCTCATGACGCCCTTTTCCTGGGAAGTGGATAGTGAACCCGGGGATTTGTCGACTTCATCCTCTCCCACTGACTCCCGGCAATGAAATTGTTACTGACAGCACCGATGACACTGCTGGTAAATGCCGGGTCCCTTTTTTGCTTTCCATCTGATGCTGGATTTCATTCACGTCTATTCGTCGATCGGCATTCCGTCGGTCTTTCAATGGTTGATCTCTGTGGTGCATTTTGTCGATGTGCGGAACGACTTTCGATTGCCGTAGTAAGACCTTCACTCTGTTGGTTTTTCGGAATACCCATCTGAACAAGCCGACTGACGAAGCCAATGGTCCAACAGTTCCCACCAGCCAGGGAGGAATGAGAGAATCCTAGTCAGACTCTGGAATCGTTTCCGATGTATCATCCTATGCTGATTTAGCGGATTTCACTTTCGTTTTTGATTGAGAATGTGCTGCGAGGTTGCCAATCACGACTTTCTCTGCTGTATTCATTCCGCCTTCATGCAGGAGAAAGGGGGAACACTCATTTTGCCTATGAATCCTACCGTTCATTCTGCTCCCCCCGATCCCCCGCCCCGAGAATCAAAGCTCTCTCCCTCGTTTGGTATAGCTCGAGGTCAACGTCATATGGTCACCCTACCTCCCGCAGCGACGTGGCCCATTCGACAAAAGTCGGAACGCAAACGCCAATGGTGCTCACGTCGAAGTTCACTGGAACTGAAGCAATCGACGGCTACGGTGATGGTCCCTGACTTCCCGAATTGCAACAAACCACCCCTTCCTCTCCATGTATAAAGACGAAAGAGCACATTGATGGATAGAGAAGCGATGTGACGCCTGCAGACGGATGACCTGAGAACTCGGAGGTATCGGAATCTGATTGCACTGACGATATTGCATTGAACCATTGATCGCATAGCCCGAATTCTCTTTCCTGCGGAACGAGAGAGGGAAAAGTGCTCCCATCGCCTCTCCTCTTGTTTTGGCACGGCCTGACAGGTCTACGTCACGCTTACCCCTGACGCGGGAAGGTACTCGTTGGCCTGCTCAGTGAACAGCCCAATTGGGACACGCTCCCTCGATGTCGGCTAGAGAGAGAGGAGCATCGACGGTTTAGCGCGGATCGTCGCTTCATGGTGTTGCATTTCAAATCACCGGAAACTAGACGATTGCACAGTTGGAATAGGAAGTCAAGTGATGCTCGACGAGTCAACCGTCAACCTCAGGATCCACCTGATGCACGTCGATCCTGATGAGACCGAGTATCCCCCTCTTTTTCCACTCTGCAGCTCATGTCGTCTGGTATCGTCCTTTTTTCATTTTGGCATGGTACTGATGATTGGGAGTGCGATCAACTGTTCATAGTGATGATAGACGACCCGTGACGCCATCCTTCCGGTGAAGGAAGCGGCTTACGAAAAGTCAACCTGACGCGGTTACCTTTGGAAACGCGCTAAAACAGGCAGGCCTATAGGTTCGTCTTTCGGAGAGAAGAAGAGTTTTTATGTTCGAGATCGATACCATAATGAATAGAATGAGCAAGATCGTCTTCAGCATAAAAAGAAGAAACTTTGTTCCGAAGGCCGGGAGAGTTAAGCGAATTCCGTCGAGATGATGGTCAAAGACGGTCCTTTTCTTTCCCCGGACCGATGACTCGGTTGTTCAGTACTGCTAACTCTCCTGACGAGGATGCCGTCCCCCCTTCCTACCAGTAGCTTCGGTTGTTTAATATCGTGCAAGTGAGGTTGTGGTTGTATTGGCTGCAAGCGGAACGTAGGCGCTGTAGGTGTGTGTTGACCATGCACTCTCGCGTCGTGTAATGTCGTATGTATGATAGAGGTGGTGTGGTGATTGATCTCAATGCTGAGATAATGGTTATCCCCGACGGTTCAACGAATGAATGAAGCGTTGATCGTACCCGTTCCGAGATGATGGTCTTCCTCTGATGTCTCCGACGCCGGCCATACAGGAGAGAATCGATAGGCGAAGCAGCCAATAGCAGTCTGTTCTCGCCTATCGATATACCGCTGGTTGCTTCCGACGCTCAAACCATTTGAAAGTGCATTTTTTCTTTTTTTTTTCGTCGTTCGTCGATAGAGTGGTCTTATCCGCCCCTCTGACAATAGACGAGATAACTGGAAGAGAGAAGGAAAAAAAGCAGACGAAAGGATTTCCCCTTCTCATGGGAGAAGAAGGTTGACTGCATCTTCCCCCCGAAAAGAGAATCGGAACCGACGCGGTCGGATACCCGGGGCACCGAATCCCGACGCGGCAAGCGATTCCGACGAAAGCAGCTGGACTGCCTTGCCGCGGTACCGTCTCCAATTACCGACTGTTTTTGGGCAAGACAAAAGACAGGAACTCGCCCTTTGACACCGACGCCGACGGGCGTAGCGAGCAGATTGCTGGCGATGACGTCGGTGAGAACTCCAGGGAATCCATTACCGAAGGTTCGAGAACCGTACCGACTCTAAAGCAACACGACTTCGGTTCCGACCGAATATAGCCCTTTGACGCGAGAGGGCCGACGGTTCTTTGTTGGCGTGTTGCGGGAAGACGGGCGACGATGAAAGGCGGGGGGCGGGATCGACGCTTTCGACGGAATGGACGGGCGTAGGCTTTCGGGGGAACGCAGGCCCCCTGACTGAATCAATGACCGCATGAGCCGAGAGAAAGATTCCGACTTTTTTATTGCGTTGCGAAGAAAGATCGAAGACGAAGATTTTCTGACGCAGTGCGGGCACTGGATGGAAAAGACAGATAAGGGAAGAAGCAAGCGGGAAAGGCATACCTCGACGGAGCACCAATCTCCCACGGCGAAACATCTATCTGCACGAAGCCGACCTATGTTCCGAAAGAAAGATACAGGAAAGGAAAATGAAATAGGTTCCGTTTGAGATACGCGGACGGGGAGTACGCAGCCGAACAATCGCAGGGGCTTCCAGCAGTGAGGGATAAACGGAACAGATGGGCCGCCTAAAACCTGGAGCAACCATTTCGGAAGGAAATCAACGTCGGATCCCGGCGGTATGAAAAAGGCATCCTGAAACGGAGGATCACGAAATGCGACGAAGGGGCGAACCGACGCGCTTGCGCGAAGAAGCGAATCAATCAGAATGGAGACAAGGAAAGGAGGAGAGGCGAAAGAGAGATTTTCGAGCGCATCGCACTGCCGCATAAACCGAGGGATCCGCTGGACAGGATGAGCAACCTTTCTCTGAAAAGGAATAGTGAAAAGCCATGGGAAGTCAGAACGGAACAGTCAGCTTACTGACTTTTTTTTTCGTAAGACCACGTCGACTTTGGTAAGCTAAATGAGATGAGATAGGCATGGTTGCAACCAAAACGACGAGCGGGATTCGTCATGTTCTTCGCCTGAACATACATCTCGAAGAAGCCACCCTCCCTCCGGTCGCCTCTGTACCAGGGGGGGAGTGGCTTGCTACTTTCAATCAGATAAGGAAGATTGAGCAAGTCAAGGTAGAAAGAAGTTGTCCCCTCTTATCTGGTAACCCGCCGCCGGTCATATAGAGCGCTCCGCCCGCCACCGCATATGTCGAAAAAGAGGGAGCGGGGAAGGAAGAACAACCGTTTGACTTTGGCACATGAGGTGGCGGGTTTGGCTAGGTAACATAATGGAAATGTATCGGACTGCAAATCCTGGAATGACGGTTCGACCCCGTCCTTGGCCTCGGGGAGTGGCGAGCAGCACAGAACTTTTCTCAGTAAAATGGCGGGGGCTTTTATATTGGAGACTGGAAATCCGCTTAGCTACACGGTTGCTCTCCTTCGTCTTCGCTCAGCCGAGCCTACCGTCTCATACGAACTCCTGCTATGAGGATTCAGCATAAACTCGTAAAACCCACAACAGCCATACCGGAATAAACGCAGTCAATAGCTCTAATCTCTCATTTACTTCTCTGTTGGATTCGACATCGGAATTGGAAATTGCGGGAGGGAATAGAATGGCGGTTGGAGCAGTCAGTACAATCGCTGCGTCGAGGAATAACCTCCGTTTCATTGGTTCGATCGGTAATCGTCGCAATCCCGGGAGTGAAGAAATCCTTTTCATTTCATTTAGTTCTACTGAATACTTTCACTTCATTGGCCCCGACGCCACCCTAGACTGCTTTCCATGCCACTGCCCACGACGCTGTGGGACAATTTAGGACTCGAGGAGGTTTTATCCGGGTTCTGATTTTTCGACGTTCAACCGTCCAGATGCCCTGGATTCAGTGCGGGATCGTGCCCCATGGCACATATGGAACGGAACGGAACAGGCCCGTCTGTTCTAAAAAAATGGCAGCCGACGCCTACCTATCTTTACTCTGTCGAGTGACTTTTTCGACGTGCCTCTATGGGTTCGGCTCTACGGTCTTCCCGTCGGAATATTGGACAGCCACGGGTCTCAGTTATGTTGCGGGAGCTATTGGTAGACCGCTGCATGCGGACAGAATGACCTCCTTTCGGAGGCGAATGGGATATTCCCGAATGTCGCGTGGGCGTCTGACGGATTTCATCAAAGACTGTCGATTGAACATGTGAGGATGGTGAATGGACCACCGTCTTTGTCGAGTATGACTGAGAAGTTGTTTAATTTCATAAGAGAAGCGACGGTCCACAGAAGGTTTGGAAGTCGTACGCCCGGTTCACCGGAAAGACGTTCTACCACTGCGGGGCCCAATCATACTCAGTCAGGGTGTGTAGGATACGCGGTTGCGTATCGAGGGGAAGGGGTCTCGCGGAAGCCCTTGTCAGCACTAACCTCTACGAGGTTTGCTCGTTCTGCTAACCCACAGGACGTGGCAACCGACAGTATTTCCACCTTTTGTCGGAGTGCTGACTAAATAGGAAGCAAAAGAAATAGTGAAACCATGCGTCGACTGTTTCCTTCATCACTCCTGACTCCTAGAGTACGACCCGTCGCTCTATTCCTTCCTCATCATTTTGACCTTTCTCGGTGTGTGCTACTGTCTTTGTCTGCTAAATGAATTTTTTTATAAACGACTTTCTCAGGCGGGGGTCTCTCTGGGGGTTCGAGCCCTCTCTTTCTTTCTCATCAAACTGGGCTGCTCAGTGGGTCTCTTTGCGGCGGCTATTCTTTTTGCTTTAGACGACTCTCGCCGAAGACCCCTCTCGCCGAGAATAATTTGTTACCCGGGGACGCGAGTTCCGGAGCGTCTACCTCAAATCAGGGGCAGTCCGCGATGGGGGGGCAAATTCCGGCATCCACTAGCCAACCGGCGACTCCCGAGGTCCCACGACGATGCCCTGTGGAATGATCCCGACCAGCCACGGAGGAGTGAAGCGAACCGAACCGACCCTCCCGGGGATGAGGTGAAGCAGCCGCTTATGGTCGACCACCAGCGACAGATGGAGCGTCGAAAGGCGACTACGTCTTCACTTCATTGGCAGACATAATGAAATCGATACCGAGAGCATTGGAAGATTTAGTCGATAAACAGCTGCTCATAGAGAAAGACGATTGAAATAGCGCTACTCAACGATGGGTATAGTAGGCAAAGCATTTTAGCAAATCTAAACGCGATCCGCGGATATATATGTCTATCCGAATGGAACGCCACTGAAAGAAAGCACTGTCGGATCACCATTTAAAACATCTCGGAAATGATATTCGTCAGAA